TAACTAGTGTATATCATCTTACGAGAATAGACTATGGTATAGATCAACCAGAAGAAGTATGTATAAAAGTATTTGCTCCCAGGAAGAATCCTAGAATTCCGTCTGTTTTCTGGGTTTGGAAAAGTGTGGATTTTCAAGAAAGGGAATCTTATGATATGTTGGGAATCTCTTATGATAATCATCCACGTCTGAAGCGTATCTTAATGCCGGAAAGTTGGATAGGCTGGCCTTTACGTAAGGATTATATTACCCCCAATTTTTATGAAATACAAGATGCTCATTGAAGAAAATAATAAGAAACTAATCTTCAGTCCTACAACTCCAGATATTCAAGGAATCCTTGTGCCGTCTCTTAGAGATCAAGAGAGTCAGTGAAGTCTCAGTTAGATTATTAGAGATATGGATAGACTAAGAGATATGGATAGACTAAAAAAAAGACAATACAAATAAGCATTCGTTGGATTCTCCAATTTCGAAGATATTTATTTCGAATCAATTGAGCTACTAAGATGAACTAAATGAGTTCTGTATCATGAACTTTGTACCGTACGTATCCCTTTGCTGAGATATAAAAAATGAAAAGCACATTAGGGGGGAATGCAGAAATAGAATTTCAAAGAAAATATAAAAGAATCAAAGATGATCATATTCTATTTGTACTCTATCTGAGATGAGTCTTGTATATTCCCACCCTTCAACTCTCTAGACTAGATTTTACTAATTTAATTAATTAAATATTAAATTAAGAAATTAAACTGTAGAATAGATAATAGATACTCATAAACAAATTAATCATGTGCCAGGAACCAGATTTGAACTGGTGACACGAGGATTTTCAGTCCTCTGCTCTACCAACTGAGCTATCCCGACCAGTTTCATTTTCAAGGTGGCGCCTTCCTCATTTTACTAAATGACTGGGTCGATGTCAATTAAAAAAAAAAAAGACGAAAAAGTATTCGAAAGTTTCATCTGTGCCCTGGAATGTTTTGTATTTTAAAAAGAAAAGGCGACTTTTTAAGTTTCACTCCGAGTAATGATTTTGATTGTTAATCACTCCAACTTCAAATGGAAATTCTTTCTTTTTGTTTTGCTCAAAAATGTTCATTTGTATGTCTATCATACATATCACAAGACGTGTGAAATAAAGAAAAATCAAGCCCGGGATAAAATCGAATCAATGAAAAAGATAAGGAATTTTCGACCATTAACGAAAAGAGAGCATAGGATAAAAAATTAGGAAGTTGAAGGGGCCTGGGGATAGAGGGACTTGAACCCTCACGATTTTTAAAGTCGACGGATTTTCCTCTTACTATAAATTTCCTTGTTGTCAATATTGACATGTAGAATGGGACTCTATCTTTATTCTCATCCGATTAATCAGTCATTTATCAGACTATGAAGTCAATGATTTGATCAATTCATCTTGGATCCTTTTTTTTTTTTTCAATTCTGATTCTTGAACTTGGGATTGATTCAAGACAATTTTTTTCATATTCCTAAAATTGAATTTTAATTATAAATTATAATAAATTATAAAATTAAAATATATTAAAATATATAAATATATATATATAAATATATATATATATATAGAATATAGAGACAAAAATTATAGATTGGAGTCAATTAATATTAATCATTTGAGATAGTATTTCAATACGTATATGTATATACGTCTTATTACTTTATCCTTTCTCTTTCTGGAGTTTTGACGAAAGGATTCCGTTACTTTACTAATTTGAATTAACTCCATTTGTTAGAACAGCTTCCATTGAGTCTCTGCACCTATCCTTTTTTTTTCTTTCTTTTTTTATGTTTTTTCTTTATCAATCTTTGTTTTTTTTTTTTTCGGAAAACAAAAACAGGATTTGGCTCAGGATTGCCCATTTTTTATTCCAGGGTTACTCTGAATTTGAAAGTTATCACTTAGTAAGTTTCCATACCAAGGCTCAATCCGATTAAGTCCGTAGCGTCTACCTATTTCGCCATATCCCCTTCTTTTTTTTTTTTTTAATTCCAAATTTCAAATTGTATTAGAATTCTGACATTCTGTTTTTTTTTCTTTCATTTCTACTATACTGGAAGTCATTAAATACCAATTCCTATAACCGCGTTTTCTCTTATTAAATTTTTTTCATTTTTTGTCTATCTTCTTTCCATCTCTATTCGAGACCTAGATTTGGTCTAATCAGAAATGATTCTATCATTTCTGTATCTGCAATTCAATATTCAATATAAATATATATTTCAATATATATATATATACTATTATATACTATATATACTAACCACATTTATTCTATATGCCTTTCCTTCTATCATTTGTCTCGTGCAATTTTTCATACTCGAACGATCAATTGTTTTCTTTTTAGTTATTTATAGTAACTATGAATAACTAAAAAGAAAAAGTTAATAGCTAAGATTCCAGTAGTTTATTAAATTCCTATGTACAATTTCGATCATGTAAGCCCGCTTAGCTCAGAGGTTAGAGCATCGCATT